AGCCTTTTCATGCTTACTATAACTAGTTATTTCAGTTTTTTACTGGCTGCTTTAACTATAACCTTAGTTCTATTTATTGGTTTAAGAAAGATACGACTTATTTGAAATGAATTGAATGAAAAATTCATAAAAATCTTTTTTGAAATGAATTGAATGAAAAATTCATAAAAATCTTTATCAGGGATTTCATGTATTCTATGGCTCTTTCTGCAAAAATTGCCAATTATTTTCTTGGTCATTGAGATTCATGGATAATTCAGATTAATATTTAAAGATAGATCTTAACCTTTTTTTATCTGCTCAAACCAAAATGATTGAAGTTTTTCTATTTGGAATTGTCTTAGGCCTAATTCCTATCACTTTAGCAGGATTATTCGTAACTGCATATTTACAATACAGACGTGGTGATCAGTTGGACCTTTGATTTAATCAATTTTCTTTTTTGTTTTATTGACTTTTTTCGAAGCCGAGGTTCAATTTCAGTTTGAATTTGACTTCGTTTTGTTTTTGTATAGACGAAATCACGCTCTGTAGGATTTGAACCTACGACATCGGGTTTTGGAGACCCGCGTTCTACCGAACTGAACTAAGAGCGCTTTTTCTATTTCTATCCTAACGCATTTCTTATACATATAGTATCCGCAAATCCACGATCTTAATGAATTCCTCTTCACTTCCCATAGCAAAAGTAATAGGTAGGGATGACAGGATTTGAACCTGTGACATTTTGTACCCAAAACAAACGCGCTACCAAGCTGCGCTACACCCCTTTTCGAACTTGCTGTACAATGTCATTTTACAAAATCCTTGTCTTATTTTCCATATATATGATCATTTTCTTCTCTATATATATCAAAGTTTCTTGTCATTTATTACTATAATACTTACTATAATACTATAATAAATAATATACATCTGAAACGCAATCTAACCTATAAATGAAGAATTCATATTTGAGCAGTAATACTGGGCTTCTTTCTTTTGTTTGTTAGGTGGGACAGGAAATTCTTATCTATGGATTCATTGTACATATCAATTTTAGATAGGAATTGAGGGTAAAAAAAAGGAAAAATCAATTCAAAAAATCTTGAACTAAAGCATCTGACCATACATGTATTCCAATAAAATAATGAAAGAGAATTTGCAATGCAAGATATAAAGAAATATCTCTCTGTGGCACCTGTGATAAGTACTCTATGGTTTGGTTCTTTAGCAGGTCTATTAATAGAAATAAACCGTTTATTCCCAGATGCTTTATCATTTCCTTTTTTTTGATTTTAGTTATTAATATGTGGAGAAATGAAGGAGAATAGAATTCCATGTGACGATTCTTTTTTCAAATCTTTACGATAGATAAAAGGCATAAGTTTAGCTCATCCAAAACCCAGTGAATAGAAATCCAGTAAGCCCACTCAAGATCAAATTTTGGAAAAAATGGGATTCATTAGTCTAGCGTAAGCTAGACGAAATAATAATTTAAAAGAAGAGACTGAAATAAGTAAGTTATAAAGATTTCCAATCAAACTAGATAATTTAGAAAGAAATTCTATTACTTAATTTTTATTCTATGTTTTTATTAATTAAAATAATACATATTAAATTAACTAGATAATTTCATGTCAAAAAAATTTTTAGAAATGTAATAACTAGTTAAGAATTCTTACTGATTTTTTCTTCTTTTTCGATTCAAAAACCGAAAATAGGAGAGTTTAAGTTAAACCAATCAAAAGATATAAAGGAGGTTCATGGCTAAAGGGAAAGATGTAAGAGTCAGAGTTTTTTTGGAATGTACTAGTTGTGTTCGAAGAAGTATCAATAAGAAATCAATGGGTATTTCTAGATATATTACTCAAAAGAATCGTTCTAATACACTCAATTTATTAGAATTGAGAAAATTTTGTCGCTATTGTAACAAACATACGACTCATATGGAAATAAAAATAAAGAAATAGATCAAAGAAAACAAACATCATGTTTTCTATTTTTGAAAGCAATAAATAAGTTTTTGAAAGCAATAAATAAAGTAAGAACTTACCATATTATTATATATAAAATATATAATATACATATATATAAATCATATATATAAATGGAAAGAATATCTATTAAACCTAATCTCATTTTAACGTGGAGATTATATCATTTGTATATATATAAATATATATATTTATATATATATATAAATGAAATTAAGAAATGATATCTGAATCAAAACCTATTTTAGTTGGATCTTAAATGAATCAAGAAATCGAATTTTATAGATAAGAAATAAACCATGGATAGACTTAAGCAACCTCTTCGTATTCGTAAAGCCAAGCAATCTCTTGTTCGTAAAGCTAAGCAACCTCTTGTTCGTAAAGCCAAGCAACCTTTTGTTCATAAAGCTAAGCAACTTCTTGGTAAATTCAATAACCCTTTTCATAAATTCAGACAAGATTTTCCTAAATCCAAAAAATCTCGTTTACGGAAAATGTATCAATGTATTTCTCTTCGGAAATACCTTTTTATTCATCGTGAATTTGAATCTCGTTATAAATATTCTAGATATTCGGAAGACTTTTTTAACCAACGTAATATGCGTTTTTTCATCGGATCAAGAAAGGAAATCCATTATAGGAATATAGATTCAATTGGTCGATTTATTGGTTTAGCAGGAAGAATCATACCTAGACGAGTTACTAAATTAACCTTGAGACACCAACGATTAATGACTAATGCTATAAAAAAAGCTCGTTTTTTAGCTTTATTACCTTTTATTGAAAATGAGCTACATTTTAAGAAAAAATGGCGCGAGATCTTAGAACGTCGTAGAAAAAAAAAAGAAAAAAAGAAAAACAGAAATAAAAGAAAAACTCATCCTGAAATGGAGCCGAGAGTTCCTGCTTTCCCATGGACTAGATCATGGACTAAAAAGGAAGGATTCAAAACTAATCCTAAAACGGAGCCGAGAGTTCCTCCTCTCGGAACCGAACCAGGGACTACTCCTTTTAATCCTTTAAAAAACAAATTCAAGAACTACTCATCATAAAACGATAAATCCATAAGCCTATTTTCCAATTGACTCAAAACCTCAAATTAGAACTCAAGTTAAAATATTTTGTTTGAAAAAGCTTAGAAATCAGATTGGATTCTTAATGTTATAAATAAAAAAAAGGAAAAAAATCTTCTTGAAATATTTTCGTATTAATTTTTATCTGAATTTTTTTTCTTCTATATCTTCCCGGATCTTCCCGGAGTTTATTCCCCGGGGAATCCTGTTTTAATCATTACTAATAAATTATTTGAGTATCTCTTCATAAACCTTATTAGGTTTAAATATTTTATTAGAAATCTTACAAAAACCAATCTTATTTGATATAGATATTTGTGAAAGTATTTTACGATTAAGAAAAGATTGCTTCTTATACAGATTGTGGATAAACTTACAATAACTATCAAATGTTTGGTTTTCACGAGTTACTGCATTTATTCTAGTGATCCACAAACGACGAAAATACCTCTTTTTAGTGCCTCTATCTCGATGAGAGTAAAACAAACCTCTCATTTTCTGTTGAATAATCATTCGAGTATGTCTTGAATGAGCTCCTCTAAAACCTGATACAAGGGAACGATTTTTTTTTCGACGTCTTCGAGCTATATATCCTCGTCTCACTCTGCTCATTGAATAAAATTCAATTTTATTGAATAAAATAACTAACGGGTTAGATTTCTTTTCTTTCAGTTATTCTTTTATCCGTCTAGGGTCAATCAATAACAAAACACATTATTCCAATATATCAAATATCGATTCCAATGGCTTTTGCTACTATGAAACCACGATTCTTTCTTTTCTTCCCATTCTTAAATAAAGAATTCAATATTCATTCCAAAAAAATAGTGGTTTCTATGGTTACCTCTCAAAGGATGAGGTCCTCTCTATACACCGGAGCTTCTTTTCAAAAGATTTTGTGAACTTGTATAGTTCATATTCTTTGGCTCTACCTATTAATTAGAAAGTAATAGCCCTTTTCACACTAAGAGTTATCCATACATCCATACAGTGACGGCATTTCATTCGAAAAGTTGGCTAGGTAGCTAACCCTATGAGTCCGTTCTTTCAGTTTAATTTAATGCTATTTCCTCCGCTTAATGAATAACTTTTTGCTACCAATGGAGAATTACTTCTTATTTCAAATCGAAAATGATTGGATTTTCACCAATGGAAACCATCAATTTGTATAGAATAAATAGGTATATAATATACCTTTATATTACTATCCTATTCATCAGTACTGGTTGTTGATACTGGAAAAATTCTCTTATCTGTTCGAATTCATGATCTAAGCGAGCCGCACATACACCTTAGCACATGGTCCTCGACGCTGAGGACATCCTTTAAGAGCGGGAGATTTCTTACCATTTTTTTTGGCTGTCTGATGTTTCTAAGAAGTTGTGTAATAGTTGGCATATTGTGTATATATCTATACAGAATCCAATTTCTTTCTTTCGATCGATCTTAACCAGATGTTATTTTTCTCAATTTTCCTTTTTTGAATATGAAATACTCCATATTCAAAAAAGGAAAATTCGACTTTGAAATAGATTTACAAAAAATCACTCAGATCACTCAGTATTTTATTCATTTTCTTTTTTAAACTTTGCTACGCGATCAATAATACCATAATCTTGAGCTTCTTGAAACTTTGCTACGCGATCAATAATACCATAATCTTGAGCTTCTGTTGCCGACATAAAATAGTCATAGTCTCTTTCCATATCTTTATGTATAACATCTACAGGTTTACCTGTATTTTCTGCATAAATACCGGCAATTGTGTTACAAAGTTCAAGCGTCTCTTCTTCTTCTATTATTAAGGAATCTATATTTTTATTTGTGCTAGTAGCACTTCTAGGTTCGGTAATAGAAATCCTCGCGTGAGGCAATGCTACCCGTTTAGTAATTGTTCCTCCGGCCAGGATCAAAGATGCTACTGATGCAGTTGCTCCCATAGCTATTGTACACACATCAGGTAAAATAGTTTTTATAGTATCATAAATGGTTAGTGATTCGTGTACCCCTCCACCGGGAGAGTTCATATATATATAAATATCAGGATCAGTATCATTATAAAGATCAGTTTCCGAATTCAGCAGTAACAAGAGAACGATAAACCGATTGGTGAAAGGTGTCGTAATTTCTTTGCATAGAAAGAGCGTTCTTTCTTTGTAAAGCCGTTCGTAAATGTCAATCCAAATCGGTTTTTCGTTTAAACGAAACTTATAAGGTACTTTTGGTATACCCAAAGGCATATTATATTGAGCCTATTTTTGTAAATAACTAATAGATTCGATTTCTTTTCTTTCAGTTATTCTTTTATCCGTCTAGGGTCAATCAATAACAAAACACATTATTCCAATATATCAAATATCGATTCCAATGGCTTTTGCTACTAGAACCTTCCCAACCACGATTCTTGCTTTTCTTCCCATTCTTAAATAAAGAATTCGATATTCATTCCAAAAAAATAGTGGGTTCCATCGTTTCTATGGTTACCTCTCAAACGGTGAGGTCCTCTCTATACACCGGAGCTTCTTTTTTCAATTAATCAAAAGATTTTGTGAACTTGTATAGTTCATATTCTTTGGCTCTACCTATTAATTAGAAAAGTAATAGCCCTTTTCACACTAAGAGTTATCCATACAGTGACGGCATTTCATTCGAAAAGTTGGCTAGGTAGCTAGCCCTATGAGCCCGTTCTTTCATGCTTAATGTAATGCTATTTCCTCCGCTTAATGGATAACTTTTTGCTACCAATGGAGAATTGCTTCTTATTTCAAATCGAAAATAATTGGATTTTGACCAACGGAAACCATCAATTTGATAGAATAATTAGGTTGATAGAATAATTAGGTATATAATATACCTTCATGTTACTATCCTATTCATCAGTACTGCTCGTTGATACTGGAAAAATTCTCTTATCTGTTCGAATTCATGATCTGAACGAGCCGCACATACACCCTAGCACATGTTCCTCGACGCTGAGGACATCCTTTAAGAGCGGGAGATTTCTTACCATTTTTTTTGGCTGTCTGATGTTTCTAAGAAGTTGTGTAATAGTTGGCATATTGTGTATATATCTATACAGAATCCAATTTCTTTCTTTCGATCTTAACCAGATGTTATTTTTCTCAATTTTCCTTTTTTGAATATGAAATACTCCATATTCAAAAAAGGAAAATTCGACTTTGAAATAGATTGACAAAAAATCAATCGGATCACTCTTTTATTTCATTTTCTTTTTTGGACTTTACTATGTGATCGATAATACCATAATCTTGAGCTTCTGTTGCCGACATAAAATAGTCTCTTTCCAGATCCTTCTGTATAACATCTACAGGTTTACCTGTGTTTTCTGCATAAATATCCGCAATTGTGTTACGAAGTTCAAGCATATCTTCTGCTTCTATTTTTAAGGAATGTATATTTCCCTTAACACGGGCACTGCTAGGTTGGTGAATCATCACCTTAGCATTAGGGTATGCTACCCGTTTAGTAATTGTTCCTCCCACCAGGATCAAAGATGCTGCTGATGCAGCTAATCCCATATTTATTGTACATACATCAGGTACAATGTACCTCATTGTATCATATATAGATATAGCTGCCTCTGCTCCTCCACCGGTAGAGTTTATATATATGCTGATATCAGTATAAGCATCAGTATCATCATAAACATCAGTTTCCGAATCCAGTTGTAACAAGAGAGCGATAAACCGATTGGTGAAAAGTTTCTTAATTTCTTTGCATAGAAAGAGTGCTCTTTCTATGTAAAGTCGTTCATATATGCCAATCCAAGTCGGTTTATCCTCGAAAAAACGACGATAACGTACTTTTGGTATACCCAAAGGCATATTATATTCAGCCTATTTTTGCAAATAACTAATAGATTCGATTTCTTTTCTTTCAGTTATTCTTTTATCCGTCTAGGGTCAATCAATAACAAAACAGATTATTCCAATATATCAAATATAGATTCCAATGGCTTTTGCTACTAGAACCTTCCCAACCACGATTCTTGCTTTTCTTCCCATTCTTAAATAAAGAATTCGATATTCATTCCAAAAAAATAGTGGGTTCCATCGTTTCTATGGTTACCTCTCAAACGTTGAGGTCCTCTCTATACACCGGAGCTTCTTTTTTCAATTAATCAAAAGATTTTGTGAACTTGTATAGTTCATATTCTTTGGCTCTACCTATTAATTAGAAAGTAATAGCCCTTTTCACACTAAGAGTTATCCATACAGTGACGGCATTTCATTCGAAAAGTTGGCTAGGTAGCTAACCCTATGAGTCCGTTCTTTCAGTTTAATTTAATGCTATTTCCTCCGCTTAATGAATAACTTTTTGCTACCAATGGAGAATTACTTCTTATTTCAAATCGAAAATGATTGGATTTTCACCAATGGAAACCATCAATTTGTATAGAATAAATAGGTAATATACCTTTATATTACTATCCTATTCATCAGTACTGGTTGTTGATACTGGAAAAATTCTCTTATCTGTTCGAATTCATGATCTGAACGAGTCGCACATACACCCTAGCACATGTTCCTCGACGCTGAGGACATCCTTTAAGAGCGGGAGATTTCTTACCATTTTTTTTTGGCTGTCTGACGTTTCTAAGAAGTTGTGTAATAGTTGGCATATTGTGTATATATCTATACAGAATCCAATTTCTTTGTTTCGATCGATCTTAACCTGATGTTTTTTTTCTCAATTTTCCTTTTTTGAATATGGAATATTCCATATTCAAAAAAGGAAAATTCGACTTTGAAATGGATTTACAAAAAATCACTCGAATCACTCTTTTATTTCAATTTCTTTTTTGGACTTTACTATGTGATCGATAATACCATAATCTTGAGCTTCTGTTGCCGACATAAAATAGTCTCTTTCCAGATCCTTCTGTATAACATCTACAGGTTTACCTGTGTTTTCTGCATAAATATCCGCAATTGTGTTACGAAGTTCAAGCATATCTTCTGCTTCTATTTTTAAGGAATGTATATTTCCCTTAACACGGGCACTGCTAGGTTGGTGAATCATCACCTTAGCATTAGGGTATGCTACCCGTTTAGTAATTGTTCCTCCCACCAGGATCAAAGATGCTGCTGATGCAGCTAATCCCATATTTATTGTACATACATCAGGTACAATGTACCTCATTGTATCATATATAGATATAGCTGCCTCTGCTCCTCCACCGGTAGAGTTTATATATATGCTGATATCAGTATAAGCATCAGTATCATCATAAACATCAGTTTCCGAATCCAGTTGTAACAAGAGAGCGATAAACCGATTGGTGAAAAGTTTCTTAATTTCTTTGCATAGAAAGAGTGCTCTTTCTATGTAAAGTCGTTCATATATGCCAATCCAAGTCGGTTTATCCTCGAAAAAACGACGATAACGTACTTTTGGTATACCCAAAGGCATATTATATTCAGCCTATTTTTGCAAATAACTAATAGATTCGATTTCTTTTCTTTCAGTTATTCTTTTATCCGTCTAGGGTCAATCAATAACAAAACAGATTATTCCAATATATCAAATATCGATTCCAATGGCTTTTGCTACTAGAACCTTCCCAACCACGATTCTTGCTTTTCTTCCCATTCTTAAATAATGAATTCGAGATTGATTATATTATCAATAAAGTTTACAAATTCGCAATAGTCGGTTTTTCGTCTAAAACACGGTGATATAGAGTAATCTTATCTTATTTAAGTTCGAAACGTTTTGTAATCTTCAACCAGTTATGTGCTTCAATATAATTGCTTGGAGTAAGCGCTATAGCTTGTTTCCAATACTCAGCAGCTTGATTGGACCAAGCCTCTGCAATTTCAGAATCGCTCTCTAGAACGGCCTTTTCTCCCCGGTCGGAATAGAGAATTCTTTCCCTTAGAACTGTACTTGAGAGTTTCCTACCTCATACGGCTCAGTAATCTATTCTGATTTCTTTTATCCTGATTTATTCTATATTGGAATTGGATAATTCAATTTTTCTATCTATTCTGATTTCTTCTATATTGGATAATTCAATTTCTCTTCATTTTTTTTTATTATATTATATTGTTGTTTTTGAATATGAAAGTCATGCGTTCAAATCCAAAAAAAGCCCTTTTTTACCAATTGAATAAAAAATTGAACAATTCTTGAAATAAGAATTGGCAATAAAAGAATACGGCGATTAATAGGATACATACTAAAAATATCGCTGAAATTACATACGACAGAAAGAAAAACAATTTGAAAATCGTAGTAATATCAACTAAGAACTGCTTGCGAAAAACCCAACGTTTAATCCCGCAAGCAGTTGCGTACTGAACCCCTTTCCAAAGGGTGGTCATTTTCATATATATTCAGCCTATTTTTGCAAATAACTAATAGATTCGATTTTTTTCTTTCAGTTATTCTTTTATCCGTCTAGGGTCAATCAATAACAAAACAAATTATTCCAATATATCAAATATCGATTCCAATGGCTTTTGCTACTAGAACCTTCCCAACTACGATTCTTGCTTTTCTTCCCATTCTTAAACAATGAATTCTATATTGATTATATTATAAAGTTTACAAAAAGTTTACAAATTCGCAGAAGGTCACTGAGTTGGGTTTAACTAGGTATGACCAGGTTGGAATCTACTGGAAAATGAACCTATGTATGCACAACCGGGTACTTCGATCTTAATTACGTTAAAAAGGAATTCTTGAAGTGGTAGAAAAGGGTTTTGAAGATAAAAGTCATCTATTCAAATCCGAGAAAAAATCGAACAATATTTGCAATAAGAATCGGCAATAAACGAATAGCGCGATTAATAGGATACATATTACAAATATCATTAAAATCAAATACGCGAGAAATAAAAACACTTTGAAAAGTGTTATTTTCATATATATTCAGCCTATTTTTGCAAATAACTAATAGATTCGATTTCTTTTCTTTCAGTTATTCTTTTATCCGTCTAGGGTCAATCAATAACAAAACAAATTATTCCAATATATCAAATATCGATTCCAATGGCTTTTGCTACTAGAACCTTCCCAACTACGATTCTTGCTTTTCTTCCCATTCTTAAACAATGAATTCTATATTGATTATATTATAAAGTTTACAAAAAGTTTACAAATTCGCAGAAGGTCACTGAGTTGGGTTTAACTAGGTATGACCAGGTTGGAATCTACTGGAAAATGAACCTATGTATGCACAACCGGGTACTTCGATCTTAATTACGTTAAAAAGGAATTCTTGAAGTGGTAGAAAAGGGTTTTGAATATGAAAGTCATGCGTTCAAATCCAAAAAAAGCCCTTTTTTACCAATTGAATAAAAAATTGAACAATTCTTGAAATAAGAATTGGCAATAAAAGAATACGGCGATTAATAGGATACATACTAAAAATATCGCTGAAATTACATACGACAGAAAGAAAAACAATTTGAAAATCGTAGTAATATCAACTAAGAACTGCTTGCGAAAAACCCAACGTTTAATCCCGCAAGCAGTTGCGTACTGAACCCCTTTCCAAAGGGTGGTCATTTTCATATATATTAAGCCTATTTTTGCAAATAACTAATAGATTCGATTTCTTTTCTTTCAGTTATTCTTTTATCCGTCTAGGGTCAATCAATAACAAAACAAATTATTCCAATATATCAAATATCGATTCCAATGGCTTTTGCTACTAGAACCTTCCCAACTACGATTCTTGCTTTTCTTCCCATTCTTAAACAATGAATTCTATATTGATTATATTATAAAGTTTACAAAAAGTTTACAAATTCGCAGAAGGTCACTGAGTTGGGTTTAACTAGGTATGACCAGGTTGGAATCTACTGGAAAATGAACCTATGTATGCACAACCGGGTACTTCGATCTTAATTACGTTAAAAAGGAATTCTTGAAGTGGTAGAAAAGGGTTTTGAAGATAAAAGTCATCTATTCAAATCCGAGAAAAAATCGAACAATATTTGCAATAAGAATCGGCAATAAACGAATAGCGCGATTAATAGGATACATATTACAAATATCATTAAAATCAAATACGCGAGAAATAAAAACACTTTGAAAAGTGTTATTTTCATATATATTCAGCCTATTTTTGCAAATAACTAATAGATTCGATTTCTTTTCTTTCAGTTATTCTTTTATCCGTCTAGGGTCAATCAATAACAAAACAGATTATTCCAATATATCAAATATCGATTCCAATGGCTTTTGCTACTAGAACCTTCCCAACTACGATTCTTGCTTTTCTTCCCATTCTTAAACAATGAATTCTATATTGATTATATTATAAAGTTTACAAATTCGCATAAGGTCACTGAGTTGGGTTTAACTAGGTATGACCAGGTTGGAATCTACTGGAAAATGAACCTATGTATGCACAACCGGGTACTTCGATCTTAATTACGTTAAAAAGGAATTCTTGAAGTGGTAGAAAAGGGTTTTTGAAGATGAAAGTTATTCGTTCAAATTCAAGAAAAGCCCTTTTCTACTAATACTCCAACTTAATTACGTTAAAAAGTAATTCTTGAAGTGGTAGAAAAAAGTTTTTGACGATAAAAGTCATCCATTCAAATCCGAGAAAAGCCCTTTTCTACTAAACTCCAATTTGATGCTTTGTTTTTGAAAGGAACTCTATAAAAAAAAAAAAAAGAAAAAATTAACTACTTATAATTAATTCCAAGAATAACTCCCTTTATGAATTTTAGTAAAGGAAGTTCCATTTCACTATTTTTAGATAAAATAAAGAGAGATAAAAAAAATTGAATCAATATTATGCAATTATAAAATTACTAACAAAAATATTACTAACAAAAATATTATTAAAGAATCTTAGAATTCTTTATTGAATTCGATGAAATGGTTCTTTAATAATGATTCTTTAATATAGCTAGAATGACCCTCTCTTTATATACCTAGAATTACCCTCGCAAATTGCGGACACTAATATGTTAAGAATCCATCGAATTGAAACTGTATCTTTATTGTTGGCTGGAATTGGAATATCCACGAGATCTGGATCACAATCTGTATCGATTAAGCAAATTATCGGAATACCCAAAACAATACATTCTCGAAGAGCTATATATTCTCTTTGCTGATCAATGATGATCACAATATTAGGTAACTCCTTCATATATTTGATTCCACCGAGATATGTTTCCAAAGTAGATAATTTTCTCTTCAAGATTGCTGCATCTCTTTTGCGAATAGAGTTTAATGTACCATCCTCTTCTAAGGATTTTAAATACCATAACTCAGAAAGTCTCCTTCGCGTAATGGACCAATTTGTTAACATACCACGAAACCATTTTTTATGAACATAATGACACCGAGCCCTTATTCCAGCCAACGCTACTAAATCCGCGACTTGTTCTGGGAATTTTTGAGTACCAACAATTAAAATGTTTTTTTTTTTACTTGCTGCATCAAAAAGTAAATCACAAGCTTCTGATAAAAAACGACCAGTTTTAGCGGGATTTGTAATATGTATACCTAAACGTTTGTATTTGGGCTTTAGAAGGATATAAGGAGTGATTTTAGGATTCCATCTCCTTTTATAATTACCTAAATGAACTCTTGCTTCAATCATCTCTTCAAAATTGATGTTCCAATATCTTCTTGTCATTTTGTCTCCCACTTCCTTTTCTTTTATTTTCTTTTTTTAATAAAAAAGAGGTACTTTGAAATAAATAATTGTTCCGATGGAACCTTCTACCGGTAATTTACCATTGATGCATGACACAAATCCTAAACAATTTTTAGAATTACTTATTTGATTTGATTGACTCTGACTCGATTGATCAAAAAATCAATAATCAGATTAGTTAAAAAAAAAATAGTTAAGGTAAGAAATGAATCCGTTTTCATTTAAGTTAATGATAATGAAATCTTATGAAAGATTTTTTTTTATAAATGAGAATTCAGATTATTTGTCATGTTCAGAACATAATAATTCTTTATGATGTAACATAATATCTCTCATTTCCAACTCAAATAGATTTTCTATTTTTTTTTCTAAAGCAAAGCTCTTATCTTGTCTTGAAGGATGCACATTTTTTTTCAATCCGGTACCAATAGGTAGAATTCTTCCCAGAACAACGTTTTCTTTCAGACCTTTCAACCAATCAATACGACCTCGCAGAGCAGCTTTTGCTAAAACTCGAGCGGTTTCTTGAAAACTTGCTTCAGATATGAAACTTTGAGTATTTAGAGAGGCTCTTGTTACTCCCAACAAGATTGCCCGATAAAAGATTGATTCATCCAAAGCGCGTCCTGCTCGTTCCGCTCGTAATAACCCAATTAACTCTCTAGGTAAAAAGACATTAGACATTCCATCTTCTGAAACCAACACTTTTGATGTTACTTGATGTACAATAATCTCGATATGTCTATTATGGATATGTACCCCCTGAGATCGATAAACCTTTTGGATCTCATTAACCAAAGAAATACGACTTTGGGCTATGGTTAGCTCAGCTCCAATGAAGAAAACCCAAGGTACTCCAAGAATTCTTGGTATACGTTCGTTCCAACCTTCAACCCTCCTTTTTAGGTTTATCAATAGTAAATCAATCGAACGCGCTTCGAAAAATTTCTCTACTTTTGGAAGACCTTGCGTTATATCACTAGATCTCGATTTTTCATATAGAAATGTAACTAATACATCTCCTTTATAAAAGATTTCCCCATAATGACCATGAATGGTTGTGCCTGAAGTGAGCAAATAGGGTTTAGCTGATCTTATAACTAAGGAATCAAGATTGATAATTACAATTTGACCAGATTTTTTGACATATGGTTCGTCTTGAAAAAGACACAAATTTTCGCAAATAAATTGTCCAAGACTTATTTTTGTCGATGTCTCTTCCCAACTATTGTCGTGAAAGAAAGGGCACCAATTCCAATTGAATGGGTTCAAAAAAAAGCCTATCGTTGGATCCGGACTGTAAATTCTGCTATTCTCATCTATTAAACAGTATTCAGCAACCTCAGGTTGAAGTATTCTACATATATTATAGATTTGAATCAATACTTTGAAAATCTGTTCCAAAAAAGATGCGATGACACATGGAGCAAACTGAGAATTATCTATATGAGAATTATCTATATATAGTAAAATGATGTTGAGTAGCAGGAAAACCTCTTTCAAATTGTCAAAAAAATCAAACCAATTATCAAAATATTTATTTAATAAGATCTCATTATGAGTTACTAAATTAAAAATTGAATAAAAATTCGTTATTTTAGATACAATAGCACCTAGCGGACCCAAAACAAATATATATGGGAATAGGGAATTCCTTTTTTTTCTCACAGTATTCTTTTTGAATCGATGCATTTGAGAACAATTGGACGATGGCAAAATTATCAAAGATTGATAATCCTTGTTTCGATTTAACAAAGTACCCATAGTTCCTTTATGTTGACTAGATGGACTAAATGATTGCATTTTCGTCTTGGAATAAAAAGGATTGATATTGCTACGATCTAATACATTATCAGGAATAGGATCTAATGTATTATCAGGAATGAATCCTGAACTTGCTCTTTCATACCTTTTTCCAATATATGAGGGCTTAATTAACTCAATTTTGATGAAATTGCGAATTAAAAAATTTGTCTTTATCTCAACAAATGAAGCATGAACCTCTTCTTCTATAGAACTATTTTGTTTTTGGTCCCAATTCAATACTAAACAAGTCCGAACTAATTGAATAGTCTTAAGACAAATTATTCGAATTGACTTGCTATCTCCATAAAGGAAATAATTGACAATTCTAAATTGGAGATTGTCTTTTTCTTGCACGAGATCCTGAGGGAAAAGTGTTGCTAAATCAATCTCATCAGGTATTTCATATGTAATTACAGGTCTAATCGAAACAAAATACTTTTTCTTGATAGGTGTGATCCCTTGAACATAGATCCAATCTTTCGATTTTTTGAATTTCTTCAAATTTTTTTTTTCTGTTTCTCGTGGTATCAAAATATCGCTCTGCCTGGATATCTTATCTGGAAAATGAATATCTCCAGAAAAGATTTTCAGTTCAATATATTTTCTTGTTTTCTCCACTTGGACTAATCCACCCATTCGGCTTCTTTTATTTAAAGTGAGCCATGTATTTACGCCAATGATACTATTGTTCCGGACTCTTATAGAAGAGGATCTCGGTAAGATATGCACTTCTTCGGGAATGAAAAAAAACGGATCCACTTTACTTTGGTATTCCGTGCTAAATTCTTGTGTTCCTTGATTCTCGATCAATGTTTGGTATTCCAGACTTAATTCTTGTGTTCCTTGATCCTCAATTAACATTTGGTATTCTGTCAATTCTTTTATTTCTTCATTCTCAATCAATGTTTGGTATTGCGGACTTAATTCTTGATCCTCAATTAACAATTGGTATTCTGTCAATTCTTTTATTTTTTCATTCTCAATCAATATTAACTTTTGGTATTCCGAAAATTCTTTTATTCTTTGATCCTCGATCAATATTTGATATTCCGGACTCAATTCTTGTGTTCCTTGATCTTCGATCAATGTTTGGTATTCCAGACTCAATTCTTGTGTTTCTTCATCCTTCATTAACATTTGGTATTCCAGAGATTCTTTTATTGCTTCATTCTTAATCAATTTTTGGTATTGCGTATTCAATTCTTCTGTTTCTTCATCCTCAATTAACATTTGGTATTCCGGAAATTCTTTTATTCCTTCATTCTCAATCAATGTTTGGTATTCCAAAGTCAATTCTTGTATTTTTTGATACTCAATCAACATTTGATATTTTTGATATTCAATCAACATTTTGTATTCCGGGCTAAATTCTTCTATTTCTTGATCCTCAATTAACATCTGGTATTCCGGAAATTCTTTTATTCCTTGATCCTCAATCAAATCGTCTTTTTTTATGATTGACTCGATCTCATATTGAATAATTCCCGAATTACTTCTTCTGTATCGTGGATCATCAAAATAAGCAAGAATACTATTTTGATGGAAAATACCGTTTATAGGTATCGCCATCGAAATAACAAAACAGGATATTAGTTCTTTTTCTTGTTCTTGATCATATTTTAATGGGATAATAAATCGGTTTCTTCGCTTTTTCGTCAACAAATAAGACTTCTCTTGCAAAATAGAAGGATATATGAAATTCGAATGATTGTTCGATACGATTTGATCAGTCGGTGAATGCTCAACAATTTCCCCTTTACTAGAAGTATTCAACAATTTATATCTTAGTTCATTATTAGCTTTTGTATTAGTTTTTGAGGGGTCAGAAATAGAAATATATCTTTCTTCAACAGAAAAAGAATCAACATTCATTTGATCTTGATCCTTGTGTACCGGAAAAGACACTCTATCGGATCTGCAAGGACTTCCTGCCAATACCCATAAATGGCTTGTTTTTGGTAATAGATGTACATTACTATCTGTATGTTTAGGTGTATGGTAGACATCGGTACTCCAGTGCAGTTCTCCTCCTGATTCCGAAAAAATATGTTTTTGTACTCTCTCTTTAAAAGGAAAAGTAGACATTCCGGTACGAATCTCAGCAATAACTTGTTCTGATTCTACATATTGATCACTTTGAACTAAAATCAAACTTTTCGAGGGGATACTCACATTATGGATAATATCTCGACTCTCTATAGTTACATAGAAATCTGTAGAACACATAAAGGCAGGATGCCCATGACGGGTACGTGTGGGATGAAGCAAATCCTCATTGAATTTGATTTTTCCATGAAAAGGAGTTCGTACATGTTGGGCAGTACCACCTGTGAATACTCCACCAGTATGAAAAGTTCTTAATGTGAGCTGAGTTCCTGGTTCCCCAATCGATTGACCCGCAATAATACCTACAGCTTCTCCCAATTCAACCAAATCACCATGAGTGGGACTCCGACCATAACATAATTGACAGATCCAAGATGTACTCCTGCAAGTGAAAGGAGTTCTAATATATATTGATTGTGTTCGAAAAGTTCTAAATCGATTGACCAGTCCAATCCCAATATCTTGATTTCGAGTGGCAATGCATCGTAGACCGATATAGATATCATCTGCTAATACACGACCGATTAGTGTTTGGACAAAAACGGTTTCTGTCATCCCATTTTGAGGACTCACAGAAATACCTCGGATAGTACCACAGTCTCTTCTACGTACAACAATGTGTTGAACTACTTCAACAAGTCTACGAGTAAGATATCCAGCATCTGCTGTTCGTATAGCAGTATCTACAACTCCTTTGCGAGCTCCATAACAAGAAATTATATATTCAGTCAAAGAGAGTCCTTCGTGTAAATTGCTTTGAATGGGTAAATCTATCATTTGTCCTTGGGGATCTGACATTAATCCTCTCATACCTACTAATTGGTGTATCTGAGATGCATTTCCCCTAGCTCCCGAAAAAGACATTAAATAGACTGGATTAGAAGGATCAGTCATCTGAAAATTTGAATTCATTTCTTGTCTCAAATATTCACTTGTGGCATACCATATTTCAATAGATTGACGTAATTTTTCTACTGCATGTACATTTCCATAATGATGGTGTTTCTCCAAAATAGAAGTCTGTTGTTCAGCATCTTGAACTAACCATTGTTTCGATGACATTGTTAAAAGATCATCAATTCCTAATGAGATAGATGTAGTAGTGGCTTGATGGAAACCTAAAGTCTTTAATTGATCTAGGATATAGGATGTATATCCCATTCCAAAATGCACTATTAATCTGCTAATAAGTCGTTTTATAGCAGTTCCATTTATGACTTTATTGTAAAAGGCTTGTTTTGTATCTTTTTTTGTCATAATTACTTCTCTATTTGAGTAGGATTCGACAATAGACATGAGTTAGTGATTCGAAGATAGAATATCCTTTATCTTACTCTTGATTCATGCAGAAATTCAGAAATAAAGAAATTAATGAAATTGGAAAAACTCGGGCCGCCTGGGGCATGACCTAATCTAATTTTTGAATTGAAATAGTGTATCAATTATAGTGTATCAATTCGACTAAACCCTTGTATGGCTTCTTCTATTTCTCGATAAAAAGAAATATGACCAAGAGTGGTTCGAATGTATATACAACGGATTTCTTCTTTTGCACTTCTTATTATAAGATAATGCCCATAAATCTCATGAGAATTACCCAAAGATTCATATTGAACTTCAATGGGAAGTTCATTTGACCCAATAAAAGGTTGATCTTTATTTAATTTCCATTGGAGCCACAAAGGATTATCTAAACTGATTCTTTTTTGCCGATAAGCTCCAAGTGCATCATATGAGCTAGAAAAATAAGGTTCTTTTTCTTTATTATATTTAGAGTTTATATTGCCAACTGGTTCATTTTGATAGTTTCTGCAATTATACAGATTATACCTATTTGCACAAATCCCTCGACGATTTCCCATGGTTAATATATAGAGTCCAATAAGCATATCTTGAGTTGGTACACAAATAGGATCTCCAATAGCTGGAGATAACAGATTTGTATGAGAAAACATAAGTAAACGAGCTTCCGCTTGAGCTTCTAAAGATAAAGGTAAATGAACAGCCATTTGATCTCCATCAAAGTCTGCATTAAAGCCCTTACAAACTAAGGGGTGTAAATAAATAGCACGCCCCTCCACTAAAATGGGTTGGAAGGCCAATATGCCTAATCTATGCAGAGTTGGTGCTCTATTCAGTAATACAGGATGCCCCTGCACAACTTCTTGAAGTATTTCCCATACAATAAGTTCTTTTTCCCGCTCCTTAATCTGCCTTTTAGCAGTCGCTATGTTAGAAGCGAAATGTTTCCTAATTAGATCACGGATTAGAAATGCTTGGAAAAGCTCTATTGCGATTTCTCGAGGTAATCCGCATTGATGTAATGAAAGAGAAGGGCCCACAACAATGACAGAACGCCCTGAATAATCAACCCGTTTACCAAGCAAAGTCTCGCGGAATCTTCCTTCTTTCCCTCCAATGATATCTGAAAAAGATTTGTAAACTTTATCTTTATTAAAACCATCCTTACTTGGTTCGTGGACCCCAATATCAAGAAGTATATCTACAGCTTCTTGTAATAATTTTACCTGAGAATTTACAACCTCTCTGTCCGAACATACACGTGGGGCTAATAACTCGCTAAGAAGATCATTCCGACGAATAACTCTTCTATAGAGCTCATTAATATCCGAACTTATTAGCTTACCCCCATCTATTTGAATAATGGGTCTCAATTCGGGAGGAAGAACTGGTAATAAGTACAAAATCATCCATTCAGGTTCTATATTTGTTTGAAGAAAATGTTTAGCTAATCCCATACGTCTAACCAAAAAATTCTTTCTTAGTTGAATTTTTCTATTTTCCCATTCATTTTCAGTAGATTCCTCGTCTGCTAATTTTTTCCATTCTACTAAAGAATTCTCGATAATAATTCGCAAATCTAAATCAGCTAATTGCTCTCTAATAGCATCAGCTCCTATAAGAATTTCTCGATTTTGAAATGTCTTGAAGCTTCGAGTACTAAAAAAAAGTGGAATGCTGTATTTCCGGGATTGGATTTCATATTCGAATAAACCTCTTAATCGTAAGAAAGTCGGTTTTTTAGCTATGGGCCTAGCAAAAGAAGAATCAAGATAGGTTCCTATAGGATTCCCCCCTTTGAAATCGGACGTGAACGTTTCCTCTCATCCGGCTCAAGTAGTTGCACTAACTAAATAAAGAAAAAAAGAGTTCTTTCTTATTTTTAGACTTTTTCGAAAAAAACTGAAAAAGAACTACTCTTTACTCAAGTTCCCAGTAAAAACCAATCTCTCATTGATTCATTCTTTCTTTACTTGAATTTGATGAATGAATGAAATGAGAATGTAAAATTATTGAGTAGTCTACTTCCCTGATGAATTCTCTTAAAGAGATTTCTGATTTTTGAATTCATACGGGATTTATTTGTCTATATCTCATTCCCTTTAATCTTTTAGGTCCCTACCTACTCACCTCGACGGTTATGCCTTAATATCCCTTGAAGCATATATGCGATAGATAAACTCCTGTAACCATACTATATTTGCTTGCTTAAGCAAAATCTTTCTCTGAAAGAAATGGAATGATAAACCCCATTTCAAAAGATTTTCACAAGGTATGACTAGCTATTCCTGTTTATCTATTACAGAATGGACCATGGATTAATTCCCCTTTAAATTAGAAGTATAGAATATATTCAAAATCCTAAGTTTCATGTTATTTCTTCCAAAACACATGTCAGAGCCAGGGCATCCCAATTGGATCGAATGGGATGACAGTTTCTAAATTCAAACCTGTTAAATGAGAATTTTGATCAAATCACACACCGCAATATACTAGGCTTTTTAATTCCTTAAGGGATTTATCTAAAAGATTTGCGATATAACTAGGAAGACGTTTTAAATACCACACATGAGTCACTGGACATGCGAGTTTGATATACCCCATTTGATATCTTCGTATTCGAGAGTTACCAAATTCTACTCCACATTCTTCACAAAATCTTGGGTTTTCTTTTTCAGCCCCAATCTCTTTATATTTTCCACACGCACAAAATCCACTTTTTATGGGTCCAAAGATTCTTTCGCAAAACAATCCATTTTTTTCTGGTTTATTGCTTTTATAATGAAAAGTCTGAATTTTGGTTACCTCTCCAAGTATGATTTCCCCATTAGGTAGGATTTTGGTCGCCCAAGCCTTTATTTGTTGAGGAGAAACTGGTCCAATTTGAAGTTTTTGATGTTTATACTGGTCAATCATAAAATAAGATTGAAATAATGATTAATTCAGATCACACTTCCTTCCTATGAATCTGGAAGTTCTTTTCAGATACAAAGAAATAATTCAATTCTAGAGCCAAAGAGCGTAGTTCTCGAACGAGTACTCGAAAAGATTCTGGAACATCATCCTGAGGGTTAGGTGTTCTTCCTCCAATAAGCATAGTATTTAATATTTCTTTACGAGTTCTAATATGATCAGATTTATAAGTAAGCATCTCTTGTAAAATATGAGCAACACCAAATCCTTCTAGAGCCCAAACTTCCATTTCTCCTACGCGTTGTCCCCCTTGGTTGGCCCTTCCTCTAACGGGTTGTTGTGTAACAAGTGTGTAAGGCCCGGTAGAACGTCCATGGATTTTATCATCCACTTGATGAATTAATTTTAGGATATAGGACTTTCCTATTAGAACAGGTTGTTCAAAAGGATCTCCTGTTCTTCCATCAAATATTATGCTTTTTCCAGGGTATTCGGGCTCAAAAACCCATGGATTTTTTGTTTGTTTACTGGCTTCATATAATTCAGAAAACACTAGTTTTCTCGAAGCCTCTTGCTCATATCTTTCATCAAAGGGTGCTATTCGATAATGTCTCTTTAGGAGATCCCCTGCTAATCCAAGTGAGCATTCAAATATCTGGCCCACATTCATTCGTGAAGGTACTCCCAAGGGATTGAAGACCATATCAACAGGTGTTCCATCTTGCAAATAGGGCATATCTTGTCTAGGCAAAATCTTGGAAATGATACCTTTATTTCCATGTCTTCCAGCTACTTTATCACCTACTTTGATTTGACGTTTCTGTAAAACATATACAGAAACCATTTCTAAAATATCACTGGAACTGTCCTTCTCAATCCATTTTACATCAATAACAAGACCTCTTCCGCCTATAGGTAGTCTTAAAGAAGTTTCTTCTGTAGAAGATAATTCTGTGCCAAGCATAGCCCCTAAAAATCTGTCCTCTGGGAACGATTCATCCTCTGTTGGCGTTAATTTACCTACTAAAATATCACCTGTTTCTACCCAAGATCCCAGCATCACAATCCCATTCCTATCCAAATTACGGAGAAAATAAGTCTCGAGATGAGGTATTCCCTTAGTGATTCTTTCAGCGCCTTGATTTGTCATATAAGTTTTAATCTCATATTTCCGAATATAAAAAGAAGTCAAAATATCTTCATATATCAAGCGTTCGCTAATTAGTACCGCATCTTCAGAATTATAACCCTCCCACGGCATATAAGCTACTAATAGATTTTTTCCTAAAGCGAGTTCCCCACCAACTGTAGCGGCACCATCCGCTAAAATTTGACCTTTTTTGACGCATTGACCTCCCTGAACCCGGGATTTTTGATGGAGAAAAGTTTTTTTGTTGGAACCTTGATACTTAACTAACGGAATACTTTCAGTATTCCCATTCCTTGAAAAGGAGATCTTGTGACTATCAGTATAAAAGACCTTTCCCTGATGCTCAGCTATAACTGAAAACCCCGAATCTACAGCCGTTTGGCCTTCTAGACCAGTTCCAACAATACACTTCTCCGACTGACAGAGCGGAACTGCTTGGCGCTGCATATTCGAACTCATTAAGGCTCGATTCGCGTCATTATGCTCGATAAAAGGAATAAGAGAAGCTCCAATCGAAAAATAGTGGAAGGGAAAAATGCTTCTAAGATGAATCTGTTCCCACGCAATAGTAAGGAATTCTTGACGGTATCGAGCGGGAACAACCTCTTCTTCTTGAATACCCCGATTCAAGGACAAAGAATTTCCTGCTGCTATCATAGAATATTCATCTCGAGTTGGTGATAAATAAACCATCTGTCCTTCTTTTTTATCAGATATTTTATAAAACGGACTTTCTATAGATTCCCAACGACCAATCCGTGCATAAATAGCTAAGGATCCAATAAGTCCAACATTAATACCTTCGGATGTATCAATTGGACAAATACGTCCATAGTAGCTAGGATGGATATCTCGTATCCGAAAACTAGCAGTCTGACTTGTTAGTCCTCTAGGACCCAAAAAACTCCATTTTCGCCCATGAGCTACTTGTGCTAACGGATTTGTTTGATCTGAAACTTGTGATAAGGGGTGGAGGCCAAAAAACGATTCATAAGTAGTTGTTAATGAAGTTGAAATTACCAAATTCTGAGGACTTTTTATCCATTTATTATGAGAGATTGCTACACGTATAGTATTCCGAATCGCATTTTCTAAACGAGAGAGAGCCAATCTGAATTGATCCTGTAAGAGATCTCCTACAGAACGAATACGTTTATTCTTCAAGTGATTCATATCATCAAGTGTACCCATTTCCAATTTCATTCCAATCAAATGATCAGCAGCAGCCAATATATCCCGTGGTAACAAAAATATGTTGTCCTGAGGTATATCAAGATTGAGTCTACGATTCATATTTCGTCGACCAATCCTTCCTAATTCGCATTTTGGTTTAACGAATTTATTTTGTAACTCCTCATATAAAGACTCTGAAAATACCATATCGTCCTCTTCTATAGAACGTAACTTTTTATAAAACTCCAAAATAGCATTTTCTCTTGAACTAATGTGAAAAAAGAGTTCGTTATCATTCAGGAAAGACAAGAAAATCTCAGGGTAACAAACATTCTCGAGAATTTCTTTCAGATTCGAACCCATAGCTGATAATAGAATTAGAATAGATATCTTTTGTTTCCTACTCACACGTGCCCATATCCTTGCTTTTCTATCCATTTCTAACTTGAATCTTCCTCCAAAATCTGATATTATGGTGGCGGTATAAACAGTAACTCCCTTATGGTCCAATTCTGAGCGATAGTAAATACCAGGGCTTTGCAATATTTGATTTATTACAGTTCTATATATTCCATTTATTAGAAAAGTTCCTAAGGAAGTCATTATAGGAATGTTTCCTATAAAAACGGTTTGTTCCTGCATTTTTATACTGGTTTTTCGAGTTAATCCCGCGGGTACATATAATCTTACAGAATATGTAAGTGATTCATAAATAGCATCTCTTTCTTTTATCAAGGGTTCTACCAATTGATATCTTTCCACAAATAATAGAAATTCTATATTTTGATTTATATCTTCGATTTTTTCTTTTGGAAACTTCTCAAATTCTTCCCTCAAGCCTTTAGTAATAAATCTGCAAAAGCTCTCAAATTGTATCTGATTAAACCCAGGTATTGTGGACATTCCCCCATTTCCATTACAAATCATCTTAATCTGAAGCTTACTATATTATCGAAAAAAATCCCATTAGTTGCTTACTATTCATCGACTCCCTATCTATAGAACAATCAAGTAATGATGGAATTCCTATTCTGTTTGCTAAATCACATGAAATTTTAGTGAACTACATATATCGATTTTTGACATATAATATAAATAAATTGAGATGAAATGGAATAATGAAGAAAAACCTCTAAAAAAACGTAAGAAAATGGAATGGAAATGTATTGATAAGATATTCCCGGAAAAAGATTCTGCTACTTTCTTCCAATTATGGAATCTTTATCTATATAAAATATAGATAAAATGCATCTTACCTCTCTTTTCTTTCTTTTTTTTTTTTTTTTATGGAAATCTACTCTTTAAGCATGATCTTATTGGGTGCTAAAGATTTATGATTGAATCTAGATTTTATGAAATGATTGAGAAAAAGACAGACATAGTCAGGCAAACTGGAGAGTTTGATTTAATACACTTTATGTTCAAAAAAATTCAGAAAATCTTTTTGTTTTGTAATAGGAGTATTTTATTAGTCGTAATAGTCTATTATTACTAATATCCTAGAATTGATAAATTAGTATTTAATTACAGTCCAAGAAGTGATAAGTACTTGAGCATGGATTTGTAAACCTACTATTTGCCAATAGAGATCTTTACTTACTTCTACAGCAGATATCTCAAATAACACATTATATATATGCTTTAATGGAAGATGATATAACCTTCATAATTTCTTTTGTATTCAATACTTTCGATGCAGTGCAAAATAAAAGAAAAATTTGCTTTAGTTAGGAATATTATACATAAGAAAGAAAATGACTTAGAATCTATGTAATTTTTTCTGTTTTGAGGTTTACATATAAATTCAAAATTGATTATAATTCCTAATTGAAAAAGATTTGACTTAAGTAATTGATACTAATTAGTCATAAATCAATTTGATTTTCTTTATCCCATTAAGGAAATGAAACAAAATGGAAGATATTATATCAATTTCAATTGAAGAATCCTTCGTTACTTTTTGTTACTTTAAGAAAGATAAAAAAATCCAAAAGGAAATCAAGACAAGAATAACTAGAATTCCAAAAAATTCTAGTTAAGGGTTCCAATTTGACCTAAATTTTGGAATCTATCACCGGAAATACTTTTCTTATCTATTGAAGAATTCTTCAATAGATAAAGAGAAGAAGTTCTTAATTGAAAGAGTATGTATGTGTTTTGAAAATAGAATTCATCAAAGAAAATGATTTCAATTGAATGAATCCCATAAAAACCAGAAATCCTCACCCTTTTTTTGGAATAAAGATAAGCAAATAAAAAAAAAAAAAGAATTGAATTATTTTTATCGATTTTGGATTGGATTTGGCGGCATGGCCAAGCGGTAAGGCAGGGGACTGCAAATCCTTTATCCCCAGTTCAAATCTGGGTGTCGCCTTTTCAACAAGATACTTTCAATTTTTTTCTATATCCTACTAATAAAATTTGACAAATTCTTGTCCTGTATAACTAGAGACAAAGAATTTCTTGATACTTTATTTTTCGAATTCCTAGTTCGAGAAAATATAAAAACTTGTCCAGTGAAATTCAAAAAAATAAAGGAATGGATTTAAGAGTTGTAGTGACAGCTCCTTGTTTTTTCTCTCATAGAAAGAGAGACAGTAAGCTTATCTTAAATACAAAATATTTAAGATATACAATAATGGATAATTATGTATCTTGTTAATACATTTGAATATCTTTTTTTCATAAAAAAAGAAAAGAGTTTGTATGTAAGATTTGTTCTTAAAGGCTTAATTCTATCTAGTATTATAGTATAAAGCACTTTCTATTTTTTTATTGATTTATCAATAGCCTTATAAATTCGAATCCTATTTTGACTCTCCACTATTAATTGGACTATGATTATTGATCAATAATGGAATAATTACTTCATATAATATAGGAGACACAAATCACATGGATTTAGTAAGTTTTGCTTGGGCTGCTTTAATGGTAGTCTTTACATTTTCACTTTCCCTTGTAGTATGGGGAAGGAGTGGACTTTAATTTGAATTAGAAGAATTTTTTGATAAATCAATCGAATAATCGAATTATATCAATTGTTTCTTTGATCCTTTTACATCAATCATCTTACTAAGCTTTTTTCAATAATAGCTTGTCTCTCTTTAACAAGATAATCTATAACCAATAGAAAAAACTCTCTACTGCAATAGAATATACTTCTTTCTATCGCAGTAGATAATTCGAATTTGATCATTCGTTTTACTTAAGACTTAGGATTCTCTTTTTTTTAATCCCTTTCTTTTATTTCTTTAATGATTGAATTGATAAGAATTTCCAATTCAAGTTTGAGTCAAATTAATCATTTTGACTGACTGTTTTTACGTAGATAATAAGTAAAAAAGCAGTAGGAACTAGAATGAACAGTGCAGTAGCAATAAATGCGAGAATATTGACTTCCATAATCTCATTTTTCCTTTTTTCTTGTTTTTGCAATAACTCGGGATATAATCCCATAGAAAGGAGATATTAAACTACTAGAAAATAAATGAAATCAAATAGGATGGCTTGCTTGCATCCTGATAATTTTGAATCGGATCCTTATTTTAAATAAGGGATATCTGATCTATCAAATCGATTCATCGTTGATAATTTATATAGTATAGGAAGATCTTTTACCCATACTAATTTGAAAATGGGATTTTTTTATTGGATTAGTCCTTTTCTACTTTTTTTGTCTTATAGCCTACTGTTTGTCTTGCTTATCTTAATAAGATTATCCTTACTCTTTTTTATACTTTTCAATTTCTTATAATTTTCAATTAAATGCGATTAAGGATTTTTATATGATATAGGTCAGATCCAAATAAAGACTAGAAGTACGATGGGAAAAAGAAGAGACAAAAAAATCAAATATTCCAAGAAATTAACAGAAAAGGTTGAATTCTTGGTCCTCTCTTTTATTTTAGTAAGTCTTTCCTTTTTCGGATTTGGAATGAAATCTATAAATTTCAAATTAAGTCTGTTATTTGTATTTGAATGAGAATATTAAGCCTATACAATCAATAAAAAAAAATCGGGACTAAAAGAGATGTAGTTTAATATGAAAAGTACTTTTTTTGTTAAGGTAATTATACAAAGTTTATTTTTTGATCAAAAAATAAAAAGAATAAAACTTTTTATTTTTCTCAAATTTTTAGAAAAAAAAAAAAAAGAAAACTTTTATATATTTTTTAATATATAAAATACTATCATTTCATTGATCAAGAACAGTCGAAAAAAAAGTACGACGAGGGTCGATGGTATATAAATGAATACTATTGATTCTACGAATCAATATATTAGAAATCTCTACCTTATCAATCAACAGATAGTAGTCAAAAAAAATGAGATTTCTGATCAATATTTGTCTGGGTGATAGAAAACAAAAGAGATATTCAGTCCAATAATAAATCATTTCAATAATTATGAGAATTTAGATCTTGCTTGTTTTCTGCCTCCCTTTTTCGTGGAAAAAGGAAAGAAAAATGGATGAATATTTCGGATTCTAGTTCGGGACTGACGGGACTCGAACCCGCAGCTTCCGCCTTGACAGGGCGGTGCTCTGACCAATTGAACTACAATCCCAGCAAAGCAAGGTGTATGGTATACATATTCATAAGGGTAATATGAGTATCATCCCATTCAGCTGTACAAATGTTCAAAACATATTCACATATGGATATAGACTATAGTGAGAGTGACACAGATTACTAGTAATCTGTTATTGTTTTACTCAATAACAGATTTTTTATCTGTAAGAGGAATAGACTTTTTTTTTCATGAGATTTTCTGAAATTTGAGTAATACTTTATTGATTGAAACTTTAAAAACTATCATGAATCGAAATTCTTAGAACTTCGAAATAAAAATTAATGAGAATTCATATTTTATATGCATATAAATACATGAAGTCTTCCCATTAATTTAATGAATGGTTTGACCTTTTATTTCAAAAAAAAAGAAATTTCAAATATTTCAGGCAATTCTATTATATCATTCATATATAACATATGCATTCATAAAGTAACTTTATTGGGCCGAGCTGGATTTGAACCAGCGTAGACATATCGTCAACGAATTTACAGTCCGTCCCCATTAACCGCTCGGGCATCGACCCTGGGTGGAAGGATTAATTCTAGGTTTAAGGAAGAATTAATCCCAGGTTTCTTAGTAAACCTGGGAGAATGAATCTTAGGTTTATTGAAAAATTAATATCAACTTTTATCTTACCCCCAGGGGAAATCGAATCCCCGCTGCCTCCTTGAAAGAGAGATGTCCTAACCACTAGACGATGAGGGCGAATCTGCCCACACGTCGTCATCAGTCAGTACTCAAATTATAATATGTATTTTTTTACTGTCAATAGACTGACTTTTCTATTACTTTTCTTTATATTTTGATCATTTTTGTCATCATATTTTTGATCATATTTTTGATCCCATTTTTTATTTTCTTTTTTTATGATTTGATCCAAAAAGTATTTCCTATTTTTATGTTAGGATTGCGTAGAATTTTTTAATTGGATAGTTCATTCATAAATTATCCTATGCTAAATTATAACGAAAAAAATCTAATGAAAAGAGATAGGTTGAAGGATTCTTTCAATTCAAGTAGTTATTTAACGGGTCTGCTAGAAGAGTACAATGTATTTTCATTTTAATTGAATTAAATCGGAACTCGTTGCTTCATTTGATGTTCAGATCAAATATATTTATTACTTTTTCTATTTCATAAAGATTCGGTTTTTCCGTTCCTAGTATAAAATTCTTCATCATCCAATTTAATAAAATATCTTGAATTGATATCCATGTGGAATTAGTACATCTTTCAATCAAGTGAATATTGTTATGACTCATGATAATAAGTAAAAAAGTGGGATGTTCGGACTTGAACCAATTCATTATATATTTCATATAAATAAAAAAAAAAAAAGAAAATAAACAAGAATAATAAATTCAAAATTTACCCTATTTTGCTATAAAAAAATTGATTGTTTCTGAATAAATTCTTATGCCTTATAGGCATATATTGTTCACTATAGAGTATACATTTTATGCAAATCTTAAAAATTTACTATGAATTCTATTTATATAGATAAATAGATTCTATAAATATATTTATAATTTATATATAATAATATATATGTTAAAATAAAAAATCTATTTTGGGAACCTTATATACAAACCTCTTCTAATGAAAATGGCTAATTCATTAATAGAATTTCTATGCCCTTTTAACTCAGTAGTAGAGTAACGCCATAGTAAGGTGTAAATCATCAGTTCAAATCTAATAAAGGGCTCTTTCTGCTACTAATTTCATAATATTACATCCTTTTCAGCAGTAAACATTGAATGATATTTTTTTGTATTGAAAAACAAATAATATTTTTTAGAAAAAGGTTTTTTCCTTAGCACTAATAAGAATTCATAGGAAATTTGAAAAATCCGATCAATAAAGTAACATCTACCGCAGGGTAAACCACCTTCTCTCCGACTTCCCAGCTAGAGAGAGGTCAACAATCGACATAGACAATAACCCCAGTTCTCATTCTCTGAAATCATACTAGCCTTTTCGTATGGTAGAAAAGGGTTTTTGAAACCGAAAGTTATCAGTTCAAATCCAAGGAAGGACCTTTTCCACTAAACTCAAGTTTTATACCTTGTTTTTCAAGCAAACTCTTTTTTTTTTTAGAAGAAATAAGTCATATAATGAATTTGAATTTTTTGCAGTTTTTTAGTTATATTTCAAAAATGGGATAGTCGTTATCATAATGACTAATTATGAGTAATTGAATTTTCTTAGGAGTAATCTGCCCATAGTGACATAACCCTCTTCAAGTTTCATTATTTCAATTTGGTCTTCTAGAAG